TTGGGTACGTATGCCCCCATCGTCTAGCGGTTCAGGACATCTCTCTTTCAAGGAGGCAGCGGGGATTCGACTTCCCCTGGGGGTAGGGTACTACAAAAGTAAATTGATCATGGATGATCAATAAATCTAATCAATAAACCTAAAATTGAATAGATTCATCCTGGGTCGATGCCCGAGCGGTTAATGGGGACGGACTGTAAATTCGTTGACAATATGTCTACGCTGGTTCAAATCCAGCTCGGCCCAAAAAATATCTCACCTACTATAAGATGAAGATATTTGTCCTCCCCAAACGGCTGATACGCGTAATAAAAGAGTCCAATTTTCTGTTTTTCTTTTGTTTTCTTGCTCTATTTAATTAAATTTTTTTGTTCCGGGAATTTTAAATTTTGATCTAGACAATGATCTAGATTCATACTTACTTACTATACTATGTGAGTGATAATTTGAAAAAAAGAAAACCTGCTTTCTTTAGTTTTAGTGAAAGATTTTTTTACATAATTTTTTTTTAAGAAAACTAGTAATTCGTGTTGTTCGCACTCAAGTACATATTCTTGCAGAGATCAATATATCACTTATAACTCCCTTCTCTGTTACAACAAAAAAATTCGAACTAAAAATGTTTTGAATCAAATGATAAAAAAAGAAAAAAATATTGTATACCTTAGTTCCTTGGGATTGTAGTTCAATTGGTTAGAGCACCGCCCTGTCAAGGCGGAAGCTGCGGGTTCGAGCCCCGTCAGTCCCGACGGATCCAAAAAGAAAGATCAAAGAAGGATCCTATCCTTTTTTTGAGACTCCTTGTAATGAAGAATATTTTTTTCTTTTTTTTTTTTCTAAAAAAAAAATAATAATTAAGTTTAGACTTGAATTTGAGTTCTATAAAAAAAAGCAAACATCTAAAAAAAATAATAATGAATTTGATACACTATTAGATTCTATTTTTTGTACCAGGACTCGCCTTTTTTTATTCTAAAAAAAAAGAAAGGTATTTTAGAACTTAACCTCTTTTTTGTCCGCTTTTCCTCTATTTTTTTTTTGTAACCAGTGTAAAAGAAAAAGAAAGGTGGTCAGATGAGACTTCGTTAGATGGAAAGAAAACTGTCATTTATGGTCAAAAATGGATTAGATCACGAATTTTATAATATATTTTGTTATTCAGTATGGATAAAAGATTCGCCTATGTTATACTATTCAATTTGCGACGGCGAATTAATATGATAGTTTAGATATTGTTATTCATGATATTAATCCGATTCAATATCATCAAAATGGAATTCATTCCATTGAATTTACAGGTGACATTTTTATCATCTCTATGGGATCAAATCCCGAGTTATTGCGAACTAAAAAACGAGGAAATTATGGAAGTCAATATTCTTGCATTTATTGCTACTGCGCTCTTCATTCTAGTTCCTACTGCTTTTCTACTTATCATTTATGTAAAAACGGTCAGCCAAAATAATTAGTTTGACTTAAACTTGACTTCTTCGTTACTTTATCAACGATTGGAAAATGGAAAAAAGGTATTCCAATTTCGTTTGTTAACTGAAAAATGAGCAGGCTAGAATCATAAGTATTTGATTAGATTTGATAATAGTATGGTAGAAAGAAATATATATTTCTTTCTACCATACTATTTTTTAGTATTAGATTAGTCGTTTTTTTGTCGTGTATAAAGTTGTAATATACTAAAGATACAGACTTAATTAAAGATTGACTAATCTCTAATACGTATCCCCAGCTATGTTATGTAGATATTGATCTACATTCTATTGTTTTGCTCGATCTATTGGATCGATTTGGATTTATTTTGATCAATCCAAAAAAATAGGAGTATCCACCGAAAGAATCAAAGGTATGTATCAATATCAATTTAATAATTTTTTTTAGCATTCTCAACCCAAGAAATCCATTATTAATTAATTGACTGGTTGATATATGATCAAACCTATTCTATCGTATGGAAATTTCATCGAATTTCGAAAATAAAGTATCGTACATTATTTAAATTTAACCCAGGATATGAAAAGGGTCGATAAAGCAGAAATCCATTTTATAAAACGATAAAACAAGCGCTAAGTATCCAATATGCAACTCGTCAGAACCAAGATCTTATTATGTGTATATTTTTGTTGAACAACAACTATGCCTATGTTCTTTCCTCTACAAAGTATGTATCTGATTAAAATTCTCCTAATAAAATAAGAGAACGGCTTTATCTTGGCTTTTTTTTTAGGAGAAAACATAAGGAAAAGGTCTGTTGTTCCCTGTCCTCCCTAATAAAATTTGGATCAGAACCTGTTCGTCGAAATTGAGTAAAAATGCATTAATTTCTTTTCAAAAAATAAGCATAACATGGGAATTTTTGAAATATCTGTTTGATTGACATTAGTATCTTTTAAATTTTAAAAAACTTTACGGAGTGATCTATAAAACAATTGATATAGTTTGATTCCTCAACAAAAAACTCAATTAGTTAAAATTAGCTAAGGTAAGTCGTTTTTCTAGAGTCCACTTCTCCCCCATACTACAAGTGAAAGAGAAAATGTAAAGACTACCATTAAAGCAGCCCAAGCGAGACTTACAATATCCATGTGAATTATGTCCCCTATTTCTATGAATATGAAGGAATTTTTGCATTATTGTTTACTAATAATAGTGAAATCAATGGTACAGAGTCAAAAAATTTTTCTTGCATTTTAGATACAAAGATTTACCGTCCACTAGATGCTTAGAATCAAGTACGTATCAAGAGACTCTAAGGGATTAGGATATTTCCTTTTTTTTTTAGAATCAGGCGACACCCGGATTTGAACTGGGGAATAAAGGATTTGCAGTCCTCCGCCTTACCACTCGGCCATGCCGCCAAAAATATATATGCAAATTTTTTATTTTGGGGTTGAATTATTGAACTTTGTTTATTGTACTTGCGTTTTTAATCCTTTAATCCCATTTCCTTAATTCCCTTCCTAACTAACAAAAAGCCTTTACTTTTTTAAAATTGGATCCATACAAAAAAAATATAGACTTTCAGTCACAAAAGTAAAAACTCATAAGAAATTGGACCCATTAACTTTTTTGGAATTCATGAACGAGTCTTAGATTTTGACTTCAAATCATGTTTCCCCAATGACATAAGAAAATTCAAATGATAAAAAATCATTATTTTTGCGTCTTTTCAAAAAAATAAAATATTTATTTCGATTATAACAACAATTATACATATATGTAAACCCCGGAACCATAACAGAAATTACACAGACAATTGCGTATCTTATATACGAAATATTGATTAGATATCGGGGGACGCATTTATTACTAACTCTAACCCGCTTTGCTTTACAATACAAGCGTATATTACGAATAGTACTAAAATAGATCTTTTCTCCGCAAAATAGAAAAATTTCTGTATTCCTCCGTTCATACGTATTTCATACATGATATATATATATATATGGAATTTTTGTGTAAAATTTTATGTGATTTAGTAAACAGAATATAGATTCCATCCGAGCTAGATCGATCGATATGATTCAATAAAGAATGATCCAAAACAGGGATTTTTAAACAAATGAGGAATTGGGTTCAAATGTTACGAGAGGGAAATAAGCTGATGTCTACAATACCTGGGTTTAATCAGATACAATTTGAAGGATTTTGTCGGTTCATGGATCAGGGCTTACCGGAAGAGCTTAATAAGTTTCCAAAAATTGAGGATACAGATCAAGGAATTGAATTTCAATTATTTGTGGAGACATATCAATTGGTAGAACCCGTGATAAAAGAAAAGGCTGCTGTGTATAAATCACTTACATATTCTTCCGAGTTATTTGTATCCGCAGGATTAATTTGGAAAACCAGCAGGGATATGCAAGAACAAACAATTTTTATTGGAAGCATTCCTCTCATGAATTCCCTGGGAACTTTTATAGTAAATGGAATATACAGAATTGTGATCAATCAAATATTGCAAAGCCCCGGTATTTATTACCGGGCAGAATTGGACCATAACGGAATTTCGGTCTATACCGGCACCATAATATCAGATTGGGGAGGAAGATCAGAATTAGAGATTGATAGAAAAGCAAGGCTATGGGCTCGTGTGAGTAGGAAGCAGAAAATATCTATTCTAGTTCTATCATCAGCTATGGGTTCGAATCTAAAAGAAATTCTGGATAATGTTTGCTACCCGGAAATTTTTTTGTCTTTCTTGAATGATAAAGAGAAAAAAATTTTTGGGTCAAAGGAAAATGCCATTTTGGAGTTTTATCAACAATTTGCTTGTGTAGGAGGAGACCCGGTATTTTCGGAATCTTTATGTAAAGAATTACAAAAAAAATTTTTTCAACAAAAATGCGAATTAGGAAGGATTGGTCGACGAAATATGAATCGTCGACTTAATCTTGATATACACCAAAACAATACGTTTTTGTTACCGCGTGATATATTGGCAGCCACAGATCATTTGATTGGAATGAAATTTGGAATGGGTACACTTGATGATATGAATCATTTGAAAAATAAACGTATTCGCTCTGTATCAGATCTCTTACAAGATCAATGCGGATTGGCTCTGGTTCGTTTAGAAAATGTGGTTCGAGGAACTATATGTGGAGCAATTCGGCATAAATTAATACCTATTCCTCAGAATTTGGTAATTTCAACTCCATTAACAACGACTTATGAATCTTTTTTTGGTTTACACCCATTATCCCAAGTTTTGGATCGAACTAATCCATTGACACAAATAGTTCATGGTCGAAAATTGAGTTTTTTGGGCCCTGGAGGAGTGACAGGGCGTACGGCTAGTTTTCGGATACGAGATATCCATCCTAGTCACTACGGGCGTATTTGCCCAATTGACACGTCTGAAGGAATTAATGTTGGACTTATTGGATCCTTAGCAATTCATGCAAGAATCGGTCTTTTGGGGTCTCTAGAAAGCCCTTTTTATAAAATTTCTGAGAGATCAACAAGGGTACAGGTGCTTTTTTTATCCCCAAGTAGGGATGAATACTATAAGGTATCCACAGAAAATTTTTTGGCACTAAATCAAGGTATTCAGGAAGAACAGGTTGTTCCGGCTCGATACCGTCAAGAATTCCTGACTATTGCGTGGGAACAGGTTCGTTTTCGAAGTATTTTTCCGTTCCAATATTTTTCTATTGGAGCTTCCCTGATTCCTTTTATCGAGCACAATGATGCAAATCGCGCTTTAATGAGTTCTAATATGCAACGTCAAGCAGTTCCGCTTTCTCAGTCCGAGAAATGCATTGTTGGAACCGGGTTGGAACGTCAAGCGGCCCTAGATTCGGGGGTTCTCGCTATAGCCGAACATGAGGGAAAGATCATTTATACCGATACTGATAAGATCATTTTATCAGGTAATGGGGATACTCAAAGCATTCCATTAGTTATGTATCAACGTTCCAACAAAAATACTTGTATGCACCAAAACCCCCGGATTCCGCGGGGTAAGTGCATTAAAAAGGGACAAATTTTAGCAGATGGTGCCGCTACAGTTGGGGGCGAACTAGCTTTGGGAAAAAACGTATTAGTGGCTTATATGCCGTGGGAAGGTTACAATTTTGAAGATGCGGTACTCATTAGTGAGCGTCTTGTAGATGAAGATATTTATACTTCTTTTCACATACGGAAATATGAAATTCAGACTTATGTGACAAGTCAAGGCCCCGAAAGGGTCACTGGTGAAATACCGCATTTAGAAGCCCATTTACTCCGCAATTTAGACAAAAATGGGATTGTGAAGTTGGGGTCGTGGGTAGAAACAGGTGATATTTTGGTAGGAAAATTAACACCTCAGATGGCAAAAGAATCTTCGTATGCCCCCGAAGATAGATTATTACGAGCCATACTTGGAATTCAGGTATCTACATCCAAAGAAACTTGTCTAAAACTCTCTATAGGTGGTAGGGGTCGAGTTATTGATGTGAGATGGATCCAGAAAAAGGGGGGCTCTAGTTATAATCCAGAAACAATTCATGTATATATTTTACAGAAACGTGAAATAAAAGTTGGCGATAAAGTAGCCGGAAGACATGGAAATAAGGGTATCATTTCCAACATTTTGCCTAGACAAGATATGCCTTATTTGCAAGACGGAATACCCCTTGATATGGTCTTTAACCCGTTAGGAGTACCTTCACGAATGAATGTAGGACAGATATTTGAATGTTCGCTCGGGTTAGCGGGAGGTCTGGTAGATAGACATTATCGAATAGCACCATTTGATGAGAGATATGAACAAGAGGCTTCGAGAAAACTAGTGTTTTCTGAATTATATCAAGCCAGTAAACAAACAACGAAGCCGTGGATATTTGAACCCGAGTATCCGGGAAAGAGTCGAATATTTGATGGAAGAACAGGGGATCTTTTTGAACAACCTGTTATAATAGGAAATCCTTATATATTGAAATTAATTCATCAAGTTGATGATAAAATCCATGGACGTTCTAGTGGACATTATGCCCTTGTTACCCAACAACCCCTTCGAGGAAGAGCCAAGCAAGGAGGACAGCGAGTAGGAGAAATGGAAGTTTGGGCTCTAGAAGGATTTGGTGTTGCTCATATTTTACAAGAGATGCTTACTTATAAATCGGATCATATTAAAGCTCGCCAGGAAGTACTTGGTACTATGATCATTGGGGGAACAATACTTAACCCCGAAGATGCTCCAGAATCTTTTCGACTCCTCGTTCGAGAACTACGATCTTTGGCTCTGGAACTGAATCATTTCCTTGTATCTGAGAAAACCTTCCAGATTAATAGGATGGAAGCTTAATCGGAATAAATTAGAATTTTTCTTCTATGATCGATCAGTATAAACATCAACAACTCAGAATTGGATCAGTTTCGCCTAAACAAATAAGTGCTTGGGCCACAAAAATCCTACCTAATAGAGAGATAGTTGGAGAGGTGACAAAACCGTATACTTTTCATTACAAAACCAATAAACCAGAAAAAGATGGATTATTTTGTGAAAGAATTTTTGGGCCAATAAAAAGTGGAATTTGTGCTTGTGGAAATTATCGAGTAATCAGAAATGAAAAAGAAGACCCAAAATTTTGTGAACAATGCGGGGTCGAATTTGTTGATTCTCGAATCCGAAGGTATCAAATGGGCTATATTAAATTGGCATGCCCGGTAACCCACGTGTGGTATTTGAAACGTCTTCCTAGTTATATCGCGAATTTTTTAGATAAGCCTCTTAAAGAATTAGAAGGCCTAGTATACTGCGATGTGTGATTTGATCGAAATTATTTTTTTACAGGTTCGGAATGAGAAACTGTCACCCCATTCAATCCAAACCAAAGGGGATGCCCTGGCTCTGACATATCTCTTGAGAGGAGGAATATGAAGCTCAGAATTATGGGTGTATTCAATACTTCCAAAAAAAGGGGGAATTGATCCATGGTCAATTTCGTAACAACGAAAAATTTTTTTATAGTTGTACCTCGTAAAAAAAGACTTCTTTTT